AACTAGTATTTTTATCTATCTCTATCTCTTAAAAATTTTTTTAATTGAAACTTAGGGAAGTACTTTAGAAACATATGTAAAAAAAACATATTTTATTGAGTCCCTTCATGCCTACTATAACTAGTTATTTCGGTTTTCTACTAGCAGCTTTAACTATAACCTCGGTTCTATTTATTGGTCTAAGCAAAATACGACTTATTTGAAATTAATTGAATGAAGATTTTTTAATAAAAAGGAGTTCTGTGGTATTTCATATGTTCGATAGTTCCCTACCAGGTTAATTACCCAATTTTGGTCATTGAGATTCATCGGCAATACAGATTAAGAGCTAGGAATAGCTAGTACCTCTCTTTTCTCCCTTTAAAAAATGAAAATAAAAGAAAATTGAAATGATTGAAGTTTTTTTATTTGGAATCGTCTTAGGTCTAATTCCTATTACTTTGGCTGGATTGTTCGTAACGGCTTATTTACAATACAGGCGTGGTGATCAGTTGGACTTTTGATTAATTAACATCTCCTTTTTTACTGACCTCCTTCTTGCTTTCATATGCGGGAGGTCTAATTCAGATTGCTGCTCAATTATTTGCGAACATTGGAATTTTGACACAATCTAATAAACAAGAATGAAATCACGCTCTGTAGGATTTGAACCTACGACATTGGGTTTTGGAGACCCACGTTCTACCGAACTGAACTAAGAGCGCTTTTCTTGTTTTTTCTAAAAAACGAAAAGGCTATAAACTATAAAGAGGGCATTCTTTAACTCGAATAGATTTTGTACGTATATACTATATCATAGTATATCATAAATTTCAGAATTATATGTATGTCCAATTTTATTAAAAAAAGATAGATCTAAAATAGATCCCTTGTTACTGCTATTCTGAGCAGTAATAGGTAGGGATGACAGGATTTGAACCCGTGACATTTTGTACCCAAAACAAACGCGCTACCAAGCTGCGCTACATCCCTTTCAATTGGTTTACAGTGTCATTGTAGAGAATTCCTGCCTTGTTTTCCACATCCTTCTTCTTTTTTATTGTTATATCAAATTAATTTCTTATTTTTTTTGTCTCATATCAGATAACAAACATATAATTAAAAATTACTTTTTTTACGAAAATTCTATCAAATTAAATTTTACATAAAAGGCCTTTCCATTTGAAAACGGAATCTATAAGATAGTTATAGTAGACAATATTTCAATTCTAATTTTGAAAATGGGGGGTTACGTATACAAGAACTTCTTAACTACATGTACATCTGTAGTTATATATATTACTATATATAATGTATAATGTAATACAATTAAAGAAGAAAGAAGGAGGATTTCAAATGCGAGATCTAAAAACATATCTTTCCGTAGCGCCGGTACTAAGTACTCTATGGTTCGTTTCATTAGCAGGTTTATTAATAGAGATTAATCGTTTATTTCCAGATGCATTAACATTTCCCTTTTTTTAATTCTAGTTATTCACATCAGAAAGGGTGAAAAAATTTCGAGATACAATCAACGATCTGGGACTAATTATACCCCCCACTTTTTTCTAATTCATTCTAAAAAAAATAGAAAAAAGGGTGGGGGCGAAAGGTCATAAAAACGTGGGTTCAGGATTTATTAATAGAACGAAAAAAGGTGTTGCTAGGGAAATAGTATCCTACGAGATACTTAAAAAAATACTGTACAAAGATTTTAAATTTAGTTTTCAAAAAATCATTGTATTGCTTATTATTTTATTTTATTAAATTACTAAATAATATTCATTGCAACAAAATATTTCCGAATTTTTTTTTAGTTAAGAGCTTCTATTTTTTTGGTTCTTGTTCTTTCTGGATCCTAAAAATAAAATAGAAGATTGGGGTGAATCATAAATCCAAAGGAGGTTTCATGGCCAAGGGTAAAGATGTTCGAGTAACAATTATTTTGGAATGTACCTGTTGTGTTCGAAATGATATTAAGAAAGAATCGGCGGGAATTTCCAGATATATTACTCAAAAGAATCGGCATAACACCCCTAGTCGATTGGAATTGAGAAAATTCTGTCCCTATTGTTATAAACATACAATTCACGGGGAAATAAAGAAATAGATAAAATTGAGTATGTCAACTGTTATTTTAAGAACAGGAATAATGATAGTTTCTATATATTACATATATATAAATATAAACAAATAAATAAATAGAAATAAATCTAATCCTATATTCTTAATTCTATATAGAAACTCTATCCTATATAGAATATAAATAGAAATCGTTTTTATTTTGATCCGATCAAAATAGGATTTTAGAGATAAGGAATAAAAAAATTATGAATAAATCTAAGCGACTTTTTACTAAATCCAAGCGATCTTTTCGTAGGCGTTTGCCCCCGATCCAATCGGGGGATCGAATTGATTATAGAAACATGAGTTTAATTAGTCGATTTATTAGTGAACAAGGAAAAATATTATCTAGACGGGTGAATAGAGTGACTTTAAAACAACAACGATTAATTACTATTGCTATAAAACAAGCTCGTATTTTATCTTTGTTACCTTTTCTTAATAATCAGAAACAATTTGAAAGAAGCGAGTCGACCCCTAGAACTACTAGCCTTCGAACCAGAAAAAAATAGACTTATTCTTCAATTGAATAACAATTCCAAACTGAAGGAATTAAAAAAGAGATTAATATTTTGTTCTAAAAATCCAATCAAGAATAAAAATTTGATTGTTACGTCTGTGTCTGTCATAAAAAAAAAAAAAAAAGAATCGTAAAAAAAAAAAAAAAAACTCTTTTTTTAGCGACTATATACCCTCGTTTTGTTTTTTATAATACTAATTTCTACTCTACCTTCCCGAGCTCATTCTCCTTAGAACTCTATTTCAAATATTTTAGTGGGTTTCCTCCAACCCCCCTTATTTTTTGATCTCATTCGAAATCGTATAAAGACAACTCCTATTTAATAGAGCTATTTGTGCAAGTATTTTCCGATTAAGAAGTAATTGCTTATTGTACAGATTGTGTATGAATCGGTTATAACTATAGAATACCCCCGTTTCGTGAATTACGGCATTTATTCGAGTGATCCATAAACGCCGAAAATCTCTTTTTCTTTTACCCCTATCCCGATGAGCCGAAACTAAAGCTCTTATTCTCTGTTGAGTCATAGTTCGTGTAAGTCGTGAATGAGCCCCTCGAAAGCTGGATGCAAATAAACGAAGTTTTGTTCTGCGCCTCCGAGCTATATATCCGCGTTTAATTCTAGTCATTGAATAAATCAAACTTTGATGAATAACTAATTCTTTTTTTAGTTATTATTTTCCCCTTTACTAGTCTATTAATAACCACACGAATTATTCCAATGTATAAAAAAAAATTCCAATGGCTTTTGCTACTCTAACCTTCCCCACCACTATTTTTTGCTAGGTATTTTCCTTTGCTTTGAAAGGAGAAATAGCCTTGATACTTAATATAAAAAATAGAATAACTACAAAAAGTAGTAAATATAAATGGATAAATAGTGGGTTCCATCGTTTATATGGTTACTTCTAAAACGGTGAGGTCCTCTCTATACACCGGAGCTACTTCTTTTAATTAATCAATACTATTGGTAACTTGTACAATTCACATTCTTTGGCTCTACCCCATGAATATTCCAGTAATAGGTCTTTCACAATGAGATCCACTTTATACAGTAACGGTATTTCATTTTAAAAATTGATTTGGTCGTTTACCCTGTTAGTCCGTTCTTTTATTTCAAGAGTGGAATCTTTTTAATAAAAAAGTAATTTCCCCCGCTTAATGGATAACCATTTGTTATCATTGGGGGTTTTCTAAAAAAATGGAGTTGATTGGATTTGCACCAATGTAAACCATAAGTTTCAGACACAATATAAGATATGAGCGATCTAGCTTTTTTAAATAATGAATCGAGTTCCTACATTATATTTTATTCAAAGGTACTGATCCTTGATATTTAAAAAAGAATTTACTTTTTGTGTCTCAGTCTATGATCTAAACGAGTCGCACATACACCCGAGTACATGTTCCTCGTCGCTGAGGGCATCCCCGAAGCGCTGGGGATTTCGTGACATTTCGGATTGGCTGTCTTGTATTTCTAATAAGTTGTTTAATGGTTGGCATACGGAATCATATAAATAATGGGCTGGTTTAGATTGGTTCTAACCGGCTAATTCTGAATTACTTCTCTTCAAGATTCTCTTCAATATATTTTTTTTATATTGAAGAGAATATGAAACTACACCTTTAATCTAAAAAGATATAAAATTCTAAATTGTAGATTTGCATGAAATCGCTCCTATTTTTTATTGAACCGCTACAAGATCAACAATTCCATGAGCTTGGGCTTCTGTTGCTGACATAAAAACATCCCTTTCCATGTCTTCGGATACAACCCACATAGGTTTGCCCGTTCTTTGTACATAAACCCTTGTGATGGTTTCGCGAAGTTTTAGTAGTTCTTCCGCTTCCAAGATAAATTCTCCCGTTTGTGCCTCATAAAACGAACTAGCGGGTTGATGGATCATTACCCTGATGATATAATAGAAAAGGTTCTTATATTTCGCAGAACGAGGCGAGATAACAAAAAAAGCAGAGAAATTTGAAAAACCGTACAGGCTTTTTTTGTGCATTGCATACGGCTCCACAATGGAATTTACGTTTTTTTGACCGGCGAACGAAAACAAAATATAGGTTGTATTATACGCAGATCCATAAATGATCCAATTACCATCCTTCTTTTTTGTAGGAGTTAAAAAAATACTATGATGGTTCCGTTGCTTTATATATCATTTTTTATTCGTATATGATTCAGCAATCCCAAAGTGTCTTTTTTAATATAAATTTTGTAAATAAGCTTCCGGTGTGAAAACAAAGTTTGTGACGCTGAGATGTGCCCGAATAGGTAAGATATCATTTGAAATACCCTTTCCTTATCTCATACTACTCTTTCAATATATAATCTAATTCTATTTTTTTTCTCAAAAATTTCATATCGAATTCGAAGTGCCATGCTATTATTACTTAACTAATTCATATTTCCGGTGGCGAAGGCATAGTATTTTTTCTCTAAAAAAAAACTCATTGGCGCCAAGCGTGAGGGAATGCTATACGTTTGGTAATTGCCCCTCCGACTAGGATAAAGGATGCTATTGAAGCAGCCAATCCCATGCATATTGTCTGTACATCGGGTCGCACAAATTGCATAGTATCATAAATAGCCATTCCAGATATTACCCATCCGCCAGGAGAGTTTATAAACAAATAAAGATCTTTGGTATCCTTTTCTATACTGAGATATATCATAAGACTAATAAGTTGATTCGAGATTTCGGTATCAACTTCTTGGCCTAAAAAAAATAATCTTTCTCGATAAAGTCGGTTGATTAGGATAAAATTTTATTCCTTAGGAGCCGTACAGGCACCTTTTGATGCATACGGTTCAATAAAAATTGTGAAAAAATCAATGTGTCGATTCCAACCCCCTTTTTTCATAGAAGGCTTTTTTTCTAACTTTTAAGGGAGGCTTGCTCCCTTTTTAAAAGTAAAAGAAAAAAGACGTTTTTGCCCCTTTTATTAGATATTATAATCCTATAATAAAACGATTTATTAAGCCTGTCAGACTAACTTGATTCATTTATTTTTTTTTTCATCGAGATTCAGTTGAAATGGCGATGGTTTTTTCTTGTTCCTGAACGGGCTTCTTACTTTATTTATTCCATTTTTTAGGTTTATGCTCTACCCCGAGTAAAAGGAAAAATTTGCCCGATTTTTATTTGCACATATAGGACAAATGAACCAAATACCGCGTCTTTTTTTTTACTAGTTTTTTTTTCAATTCATTTCTTTCACATGTCTTCTGTCAAATAGTCACTAAATTTTGAATTATATTTTTTGATTTGATCAACAGTTTTAGATCACCCAGTTTAAAAATTTTTTTTTATTTTTTTTTATATAAATTTTTATCATAATTTTGCATATCATAACAAGTAGTAATTATAAAAATATTATATATTAATTATCAATTGGGTTTTTGCTAAACGGAGCCTGGATACTTCATTTTATTAGTCCGATCACGTAAACCATAAAAAATTTTGATAATCTAATATCAATCTAAATACTCCCTGCATTTAATTACACTTTATTTTTTGCGCTTCGCGTTACAAATTTTTGATAATTAAATCAATCTTTTTGGGCAAAACAAAGGATATCTCGATCGAGGGAGAAAATGGGAAAATCCCATATAGCCCAATATATCTGACAAGTCGCACTATATGTCAACCCAAGATGTATCTCCTTCTCCAGGACTTCGAAAAGGTACTTTTGGAACGCCAATAGGCATGAAATGAAAAAAAGAGAATGAAGTTCTCTATTTCGCTTTGATGTGGAAACGTAAGACTGGGGTTTCATTTTTTAAGAATATTATCCTTTTTTCCTACTTTATTAATCATATTTAAATTAATCATATTTAATACACATATTTAATACATAAGTTGAATAAGCTAAAATAAAATATAAAATAAAAGTAAAGTAAGAGAGAATGAAAAAAAAAATAAAGGAAATTTTTTACGAGCGGGCTTCTGAATGATGAACAACAATAGCTATCTTGGTTCATATAAAATAGGATTCACCCCCATTGCGTATTGGTACTTATCGGATATAGAATAGATCCGCTTCCCTTTTTTCCTATGAATCGAATTGTTCCATTATTACTAACAGAATAGAACAAATATTAATACTTTCTCCGAAATAATTACCTAAAAAGGGGGGTCCGTAGCATAGTTTTTTCCAATGCAATAAAGTTACATAGTGTCTATTTTTCGTTGATAAAGGGGTATTTCCATGGGTTTGCCTTGGTATCGTGTTCATACTGTTGTATTGAATGATCCCGGTCGTTTGCTTTCTGTTCATATAATGCATACCGCTCTGGTTGCTGGTTGGGCCGGTTCGATGGCTCTATATGAATTAGCTGTTTTTGATCCCTCCGACCCTGTTCTTGATCCAATGTGGAGACAAGGTATGTTCGTTATACCTTTCATGACTCGTTTAGGAATAACCAACTCATGGGGCGGTTGGAATATTACAGGAGGGACTATAACGAACCCGGGTCTTTGGAGTTACGAAGGGGTAGCCGCAGCACATATCGTGTTTTCTGGCTTATGCTTCTTGGCATCTATTTGGCATTGGGTATATTGGGATCTAGAAATTTTTTGTGATGAACGTACAGGAAAACCTTCTTTGGATTTGCCTAAGATTTTTGGAATTCATTTATTTCTTTCAGGAGTGGCTTGCTTTGGTTTTGGCGCATTTCATGTAACAGGATTATTTGGTCCTGGAATATGGGTATCCGACCCTTATGGACTAACCGGAAAGGTCCAACCCGTAAATCCGGCGTGGGGCGTGGAGGGTTTTGACCCTTTTGTTCCGGGAGGAATTGCCTCTCATCATATTGCAGCAGGGACGTTGGGTATATTAGCGGGCTTATTCCATCTTAGTGTTCGTCCGCCTCAACGTCTATACAAAGGATTACGTATGGGTAATATTGAAACCGTCCTTTCCAGTAGTATTGCTGCTGTCTTTTTTGCAGCTTTTGTTGTTGCTGGAACTATGTGGTATGGTTCTGCAACAACTCCTATCGAATTATTTGGTCCTACTCGTTATCAATGGGATCAGGGATACTTTCAACAAGAAATATATCGAAGAGTTAGTGCTGGACTAGCTGAAAATCAAAGTTTATCAGAAGCTTGGGCTAAAATTCCTGAAAAATTAGCTTTTTATGATTATATTGGTAATAATCCAGCAAAGGGGGGATTATTCCGAGCGGGTTCAATGGACAATGGGGATGGAATAGCTGTTGGGTGGCTAGGACACCCCGTCTTTAGAAATAAAGAAGGGCGTGAGCTTTTTGTACGCCGTATGCCTACTTTTTTTGAAACTTTTCCGGTTGTTTTGGTAGACGGAGACGGAATTGTTAGAGCCGACGTCCCATTTAGAAGGGCAGAGTCTAAATATAGTGTCGAACAAGTAGGTGTAACTGTTGAGTTTTATGGTGGTGAACTCAATGGAGTTAGTTATAGTGATCCCGCAACTGTGAAAAAATATGCTAGACGGGCTCAATTGGGTGAGATTTTTGAATTAGATCGTGCTACTTTGAAATCCGATGGTGTTTTTCGTAGCAGTCCAAGAGGTTGGTTTACTTTTGGGCATGCTTCGTTTGCTCTACTTTTCTTCTTTGGACACATTTGGCATGGTTCTAGAACCCTTTTCAGAGATGTTTTTGCTGGTATTGATCCAGATTTGGATGCTCAAGTAGAATTTGGGGCATTCCAAAAACTTGGAGATCCAACTACAAAAAGACAAACAGTCTGATGCAACATTGCTTTTTTCTTATAGTTTCTGTTTGCTATTTTATTTAATAGGTAGGGTACTGTAGAAATCTTGATTTAAATCGCTGCCGTTTCTTTGACTCTTTCTTTATCCGTAGGGATACTACCAAGTAAACAAAACAGGTATGAAAGCTATAATTGTAAACCACAATCAAATTTATGGAAGCATTGGTTTATACATTTCTCTTAGTGTCGACTTTAGGGATAATTTTTTTCGCTATTTTTTTTCGGGAACCACCTACAATTTCAACTAAAAAATGAAATAATTTTTCATTATCTTCATTGACGTAATCAGCCTCCAAATATTTGGAGGCTGATTACGTCAACTAGTCCCCGTGTTCCTCGAATGGATCTCTTAGTTGTTGAGAGGGTTGCCCAAAGGCAGTATATAGAGCATACCCAGTAAAACTTACAAGTAACCCAGATATAAAGATGGCGACTAGGGTTGCTGTTTCCATTATTATAGAATTGAAAGACCACAATGGATCTACGATAAGATCGTTTATTTACAACGGAATGGTATACAAAGTCAACAGATCGTAATGAATACAAAATAAGATTTATGGCTACACAAACTGTTGAAGATAGTTCTAGATCAGGTCCAAGAAGCACTACTGTAGGGAAGTTATTGAAACCATTGAATTCCGAATATGGTAAAGTAGCTCCTGGCTGGGGAACGACCCCTTTGATGGGTGTTGCAATGGCTCTATTTGCGGTATTCCTATGTATTATTTTGGAGATTTATAATTCTTCTGTTCTACTGGATGGAATTTCAGTGAATTAAACTGAGAAGAATCTTGAAGTCCTAGCTTTTAGTTCGATATAAAAAAGTAAATTTTGTAGGTCTAAAAATTTTAGCCTATTCTCCTTTGGTAGTTCGACCGCAAATTTTTTTCTGCATTGTATATTTCCGGAATATGAGTGTGTGACTTGTTAGAATTGACCCTATGGATAGTACAGAGAGTAGGGTCTGTCATCTTTATCAAGATGGTTTTACTTCGTCGGATATTCATTCGAGTATCTGGAGCACGAAATAGATCAAATAGATCACAAAGCATTCGAACTATGATTCATACTTAATACTCAGACCTCGTAGCCGGACTTCTTTCCGTTCTATACTTAATAAACTTTAATAAATCAAAAGATTTTTCTACTTTTAATAAACTCTTATTTGGGTCAAAGGACAAGCGCTTCTTTGTATTTTATGTTTTTAGTCATTATAGCTATTTTTTGATTGAATAAGTGATGATCCAACGGTTCTCACTCAGTGAACTTTGGACTTTGAAGGTTTCATTGAATTATCGTGGTTCTCGTATGAATCTGAGGTTTCAATTGATTAGTTAAGTAGGGTCTTAACAAGAGAATTCCTATCAATAATAAAGAAAACAAGAAAAAATCCGCATTACCGTCCCATACAAATACCAAATAAAAAAAGACAAAAAAGATAGGTAATCTAGAAGATTCAAGAGGCCTGTAACGATCAACACAACATAAAGACGAACGAGCTGACTTGATTTTTTGGCATTTAACCACAAAGAAGAGATTTCGCGTTTTGACTCTTTCATATCTTTAAATAATATTGAATGAGAGAAAAGTTTAAAACTTTATATTT